CTAACTGTAATGACTAGAAGTGATACTGATAATAATGATCCACATAAGAGGGCTGCATAGCCTAATATCATCATACTTACGTGCATTATTAGCCACTCGGATTGAAGAGCAGGTACTAATATTGTGGATTCGCGTATTTCAGTTAAAAGACCTGAAGTAGCAAAGCCCTGGGTAAAAATAGCACTTGGCCCCATTATTGTGCTTAGAAAATTTGGATTTTTTTTGAAATACGGAATTATATGAATAAGGGAAAAACTCCATGAAAGAAAGATTAATGATTCATATAAATCACTTAGTGGAAAATGTCCTGAATAAATCCAACGAGTAATTAATAATCCTGTTATACAGAAAAAAGTCATTATCATGCCCTTTTCGGATGAATCATATAGTTTTACGATTTCATCGACTAAAAAGGTTATCAAATGAATTGTAATTATAATTGAAACGATCGAAAAAGAAATATGAGTTAATATATGTTCTAAGGTTGAGAATATCATAAAAATAAAAGGAGTCCCTACAGAAAATCAAAATCGGGAATTGAATTCATTATTCATTATAGGATCTATTTACTTTTTTAGGAGATGATATGCCGCCACTCGGACTCGAACCGAGATGCTCTAGCACTGCTTCCTAAGAGCAGCGTGTCTACCATTTCACCATAGCGGCTTGTCTTGAACTCATAATAGCCTATGTATAAGCAATCGTCTAGATTGAAGAATTCAATTGGGTGCAATATTTTTTAGAAAAGATTCAAATTGATGAATAAAAATCCCTTCAACGAGGTATTTGAAGGTTCATTATTTAAATTTTAGTTTAGGGTCTTTGTTTTATTGTGTATTTTATACTCTCCTCGACTTGAACTCTTGGAAAACAAAATAGTTCTAATTAGGGGATAGAACCCCCCCCAAAAAAACATTTTTCAATGAAAAAAAAGTATTTTGGATCATTTTAAATTGACACATATTTTTCTAGAACATCCTCACTAAGCTAAGTTTTTTTGCGTGGATTGATGGCGAAAGATCCGCGAGGTCTATATAGGAGAATATAGAGACAATACAAAAGTAAGAAAGTTGTACAAAAAAGAAAACCTTATATAACTATTACAAATAGGTTGAGGGGGAAAATAATACCCCCACCTTGGAAATTAGGAAATATACTAAAAAGAAAACTGAGTATCTTGTGTTTTTGTCAACAAAAAGAAAGTATTCTTTTTTTTTGAATTCGGTAAGCTAAACCGAAGAATTCTTATTCTACGTATTCTAAGAGCGGAACGAATTCCATTTCCTATTGAGTTAATCAATAGGAAATGGAATTCGAGAATTTGATTTTCGAAATGAAATGAGTCAATTTTTGAGTCAGGCCGATTTAGATTATTACAACGTGTTATGTTTTATTACTTATTTTATTTGTTTGTCGCACAAAAAAACTTTTTGAATTCCCGGTAGAAAGAGATTTCCCTAAAGAAAATGCTTTTAACGCTGCCCAATATCCCTTCCTTTTCCAAAAATTTTTATGAATACGCTTTTTTGATGCAGAAGTACGTTTTTTTGGAACTGCCATTTAAATAAAAATTACGAGATTACTCATTGATATAGCTGGATGTGAAAGACATCTATTGGTCAAAAAAAATCTAAAGGAATCGATAAGATGGGTGAAGGATATGGGAAAATCACATAAAATATTACTAATTATTAAAAATCGAAAAAAAAAAGAATCTTTTTAGTAACTTGTCAAATTCGGGAAAAATATCTCAAATTTGATTTGAATTTTTAAATTAGAAAGAGACTGGTTATTCATTTCTTTCTTTCATCTGATTTGACCAATTAGAACTTCTTGATTTGAATATTTGAAGTATTTAGCAGAAACTCAGAAAGAATAAAGTAAAAAGAAATAAAAATTTCCAAATTCTATTTAAGTTAGTTTAACTTAGTACATATCTTCATTTTTTTATTGACTCCTTTCTAAGGTCTAAGGTCCAGTGAATCGGAAACAATTAATATTAATTAAGAATTAAAAAACTTTTTTTATGGAACAGACATATCAATATGCATGGATTATCCCTTTCGTTCCACTTCCAGTTCCTATGTTAATAGGAGTGGGACTTCTTCTTTTTCCGACAGCAACAAAAACTCTTCGTCGTATGTGGGCTTTTCCGAGTATTTTATTGTTAAGTATAGTTATGATTTTTTCAACTAATCTGTCTATTCATCAAATAAATAGCAGTTCTATCTATCAATATGTATGGTCTTGGACCCTCGATAATGATTTTTCTTTAGAATTCGGCTACTTGATCGATCCACTTACTTCTATTATGTTAATGTTAATCACTACTGTTGGAATTATGGTTCTTATTTATAGTGATAATTATATGGCTCACGATCAAGGATACTTGAGATTTTTGGCTTATATGAGTTTTTTCAGTACTTCCATGTTGGGATTAGTTACTAGTTCGAATTTGATACAAATTTATATTTTTTGGGAATTGGTTGGGGTGTGTTCC